TTTGCAGCATTTGACTCCGTACCACTGAACGATTTAGCCGCACATTTGAAAAATAGCCTAAAAGGTAAAATGAATGTTCGGATAATTGTTTTATATGGATCGTTCCTGGTTGAGACCAAACATCAAAAAAACATTCCCATAAATGGATAAAATAGTGTTTCCATTTATTCATCAAAAGAGGCGCATTCTTTGAAGCCAGAATGGATTTTCCTTGATATCTAACATAATGAATCAGAGGATCCTTGAAGAATGTTAAGATAGACGAAAAATCCTTAGCAAAAACTTCTACAAGATGTTCTCTTTTTGCATAAAAAAAGATTCGCTCAAAAAAAACGCTAAAAGATTTTAATCGTAAATGAGAGGATTTTTTACGTAGAAAAAGGAAGATAGATTCATATTCACATACATAAAAATTATAGAGGAATAAGAATAATCTCGGATTACTTTTTGAAAAAGTCGAAATCGATTTTTTTGGAGTAAGAAAACTATTCCTATTACAAAAATTATAAAGAAACAACCGTAATAAATGAAAAAAAGGCGCATCTTTCACCCAATATCGAAGGATTTGAACTAAGATTTCCAGATGGATAGGATAGGGTATTCGTATATCTGACACATAATTTAAATATGGAAATTTATCCTCCAAAAAGGGAAAAATGGAATGAATTGATCGCAAATTTTTATAAGATTTTACAATTTCTGCCTCCTCTAAGGAAGATCTAAATTGTAGAAAAAATGGAATTTCCACGATGATGGCAAAACCCTCTGATATTATTTGAGAATAAAAATTCTTATTATACCCCAAAAATGGATTTTTCTTAGAATCATTCGCAGAAATGATCAAATGATTCTGTTGATACATTCGAGTGATTAAACGTTTTACAATTAGTAAACTATATTTATTGTCATAACCTACATTTTCCACAAATGTAGATCTATTAAAATCATGACTATAAGCAAGTCCATAAACATACTCCCTAAAAATAAGTGGGTATAGGAAGTCCTGTTGGCGAGATCTATCTCGTTCTAAAAATACTTGATATTCCTTCATTTTAGAAATTCGATTTGGTCAAAGGATCATAGATTCATTGGATTATCAAATGCTACATAGTGCGATACAGTCAAAACAGGGTATTCTATTATATTCAAATAAAAAACAAATATGAATAGATACCTAGAAAACAAGTAAAAACCATCAATGGACTATCTACCCTCGCTTGGTTCATCTAATTGTTCGATGACAACAAGCTAGTTAGAAATCCTTTATTTTTCGGACAAATCGCTCTTTTGATTTTGGAAAAAAATATCTTTATCAATATACTCTTTCTTCTACACATTTATCGCTACCCCATAACATAATTGAGAATAGCTAATAGTTAGGACTCATAACAAAAATCCAAAACCCATTCGTGGGAAAAAATTTTTCCACAGCAAGCACTAATTTTTTTTTAACGTAAAATTAGATGGGGTAATCATTCAAATAAAAAATGAAAGCTCGTTGCTTTTTGTTTCCCTATAATTGGAGCAGCTAAGCTCTATCCCTTTATTAATTCAACCCAAGTGAATTCATTTGTTCCGAGCCAAAAATTCAAACAAAAATTTGGGCCGGGTCCAATACGAATGAAAAATTTTTAGAATTCGCCATTGATACGACATGCTGCTTTTTCCATTCATTCCTTTCTGGATCAGTCGTGGTCTTACAAACCCTACCGATGGTATGGATGAACCAATTAGTTCATAGAATTGTGTAAAAAATGGAGTCGCACTTAAAAGCCGAGTACTCTACCATTGAGTTAGCAACCCTAATGAAATTTTTAAAAATGTGTATATCCAATCGCAATAAAAAAAAAAAATAAAAAATCGTGAAGGCGAATCGATTCTGAACATCCAAATGAACAGATCAAATGAAAATACAAGAAATTTTCTCAAATAATATCAAATATAAATAAAATTATTAAATCAATTCATTTATTCACGATCGGATTATATTTGTTTCATACACTCTTGTCAATATCAATATTAGTGTTGAAAAAAGAATACAATCGAGAAAAAAAACAAATAAAATATATAGAATATTATTAAATATTTTATTGAATTAATTCATTATATTTATAATTTAGTATTAGTATCTTCCCTTTTGTGTGAAATCCCGATCGAAAAACAAAAGAGTTGTTCTCTCTTATGAATCGGAAGAACTTTTTTCATAAAATCTCGTCTGCTTAACTTAATAAGTTTGCATTCCAACACGAAACGAAACTCTGGGATAGAAAAAAATAGGATTTATTATAGATACAAATCAAGAATAGAAACTTTTCATTTTTTTGGCTTAATTTTATTTTTTTAATTAAGACCTGGTGTATATCGAGATAATTTTTTATCTATTTTATATTTATTAAATTATTAGTTTAGTTATTCATAAAAAATTCAATATAATAATATATATTATTAAGTATCTTTGTTTTGTATTCGGCTCAATCCTTTTAGTAAAAGATTGGGCCGA